TATTCATTGGTAGAATGGAAAGAATTGGAGGAAGAGGAACCCACAGGGAATGAATGGGAAGATCGAAAAGTTGGAAGAAGAAAAGATTTTTTGCTTAGACGCATGGAATTGGCTAAGCATTTTATTCGAACAAATATAGAACCAAAATGGATGGTTTTGTGTCTATTACCAGTTCTTCCTCCTGAGTTGAGACCAATCTATCATATAGATGAGGATAAACTAGTGACCTCGGATATTAATGAAATCTATAGAAGAATTATCTATCGGAATAATACTCTTACAGATCTATTAACAACAAGTATAGCTACGCCAGAAGAATTAATAATATCTCAGGAAAAATTGCTACAAGAAGCCGTGGATGCACTTCTTGATAATGGAATCTGCGGACAACCAATGAGGGATGATCATAATAGAGTTTACAAGTCGCTTTCAGATGTAATTGAAGGCAAAGAAGGAAGAGTTCGCGAGACTCTGCTTGGTAAACGGGTCGATTATTCAGGGCGGTCCGTGATTGTCGTGGGCCCTTCACTTTCATTACATCGATGTGGATTGCCTCGCGAAATAGCAATAGAACTTTTCCAGGCATTTGTAATTCGTGACCTAATTAGAAAACATCTTGCTTCGAACATAGGAGTTGCTAAGAGTCAAATTCGGAAAAAAAAACCGATTGTATGGGAAATACTTCAGGAAATTCTGGATGACCATCCTGTATTGCTGAATAGAGCGCCTACTCTGCATAGATTAGGCATACAGGCATTCCTCCCCGTTTTAGTGGAAGGACGCGCTATTTGTTTACATCCATTAGTTTGTAAGGGCTTCAATGCAGACTTTGACGGGGATCAAATGGCTGTTCATGTGCCTTTATCTTTGGAGGCTCAAGCAGAGGCACGTTTACTTATGTTTTCTCATATGAATCTTTTGTCTCCAACTATTGGGGATCCCATTTCGGCACCAACTCAAGATATGCTTAGTGGACTCTATGTCTTAACGAGTGGAAATCGTCGGGGTATTTGTGTAAATAGGTATAATCCATGTAATCGTAGAAACTATCAAAATGAAGATAATAACTATAAGTATACAAAAAAAAAAGAACCCTTTTTTTGTAATCCCTATGATGCAATTGGAGCTTATCGGCAAAAACGAATCAATTTAGGTAGTCCTTTGTGGCTGCGGTGGCGACTAGATCAACGCGTTATTGCTGCAAGAGAAGTTCCCATCGAAATTCACTATGAATCTGTGGGGACGTATTATGAGATTTATGGACACTATCTAATAGTACGAAGTATAAAAAAAGAAATTCTTTATATATATATTCGAACCACTCTTGGTCATATTTCTCTTTATCGAGAAATAGAAGAAGCCATACAGGGGTTTTGGCAGGGCTGTTGTAATTCTATGCTACCAACGGGAATTCGAGTCTCTCCGGGTTAACTAGGACCATAATTCTAGGACCATAATTGCGGAATTTCTACGTGAATCAAGATCTAGAAAAGGAAGTTTTCCAATCACTGACTCAAGCCCATTGTCAAATTCTACTCAGCGCAATATGGAGGTACTAATGGCAGAACGGCCCACTCAGGTCTTTCACAATAAAGTGATAGACGGAACTGCCATGAAACGACTTATTAGTCGATTTATTGATCACTATGGAATAGGATATACATCACATATCTTGGATCAAGTAAAGACTCTGGGTTTCCGACAAGCTACCGCCGCATCCATTTCATTAGGAATTGATGATCTTTTAACAATACCTTCTAAAAGATGGCTAGTTCAAGACGCTGAACAACAAAGTTTTATTTTGGAAAAACACCATCATTATGGGAATGTACACGCGGTAGAAAAATTACGTCAATCGATCGAAATATGGTATGCCACAAGTGAATATTTGCGACAAGAAATGAATCCTAATTTTCGGATGACCGATCCTTTTAATCCAGTCCATATAATGTCTTTTTCGGGAGCCAGAGGAAATGCTTCTCAGGTACATCAATTAGTAGGTATGAGAGGATTAATGTCGGATCCCCAAGGGCAAATGATTGATTTACCCATCCAAAGCAATTTACGCGAAGGACTCTCTTTAACAGAATACATTATTTCTTGCTACGGAGCTCGTAAAGGGGTTGTGGATACCGCTATCCGAACCTCAGATGCAGGATATCTCACGCGCAGACTTGTTGAAGTAGTTCAACACATTGTTGTACGTCGAACAGATTGTGGCACCGTTCGAGGTATTTCTGTAAGTCCTCGAAATGGAATGATGGCGGACAGGATTTTTATCCAAACATTAATTGGCCGTGTATTAGCAGATGATATATATATAGGTTCGCGATGTATTGCTACTAGAAATCAAGATATTGGGGTTGGACTTGTCAGTAGATTCATAACTTTTAGAGCACAACCAATCTCTATTCGAACCCCCTTTACTTGTAGGAGTACCTCTTGGATTTGTCAATTATGTTATGGCCGGAGTCCAGCTCATGACGACCTGGTCGAATTGGGAGAAGCCGTAGGTATTATTGCAGGTCAATCTATTGGAGAACCGGGCACTCAATTAACATTAAGAACTTTTCATACCGGCGGAGTATTCACAGGGGGTACTGCAGAACATGTGCGAGCCCCTTCTAATGGAAAAATAAAATTCAACGAGGATTTGGTTCATCCGACACGTACACGTCATGGACATCCTGCTTTTCTATGTTCTAGAGACTTGTATGTAACTATTGAGAGTGAAGATATTATACACAATGTGTGTATTCCGCCCAAAAGTTTTCTTTTAGTTCAAAACGATCAATATGTAGAATCAGAACAAGTGATTGCTGAGATTCGTGCGAGAACATCCACTTTGAATTTGAAAGAGAAGGTTCGAAAACATATTTATTCTGACTCAGAGGGCGAAATGCACTGGAATACTGATGTGTACCATGCACCTGAATTTACATATGGTAATATTCATCTCTTACCAAAAACAAGTCATTTATGGATATTATTAGGGGAGCCCTGGAGATACAGTCTAGGCCCCTGTTCGATCCACAAGGATCAAGATCAAATGAACGCTTATTCTCTTTCTGTCAAGCCAAGATATATTGCTAACCCCTCAGTAACTAATAATCAAGTTAATCAAGTGAGACACAAATTTTTTAGTTCGTATTTTTCTGGTAAAAATCAAACAGGAGATAGGATTCCTGATTATTCAGAACTTAATCGAATGACATGTACGGGTCGTTATAATCTCAGATATCCGGCCATTCTCGACGGCAATTCTGATTTATTGGCAAAGAGGCGAAGAAATAGATTCATCATTCCACTCGAATCGATTCAAGAAGGCGAGAACCAACTAATACCTTCTTCAGGTATCTCAATGGAAATCCCCAGAAATGGTATTCTCCGTAGAAATAGTATTCTTGCTTATTTCGATGATCCTCGATATATAAGAAAGAGCTCAGGACTTACTAAATATGAGACTAGAGAACTGAATTCAATCGTCAACGAAGAGGATTTGATTGAGTATCGAGGAGTCAAGGTATTTTGGCCAAAATACCAAAAGGAAGTAAATCCATTTTTTTTTATTCCCGTGGAAGTCCACATTTTGGCCGAATCTTCTTCCATAATGGTACGGCACAATAGTATTATTGGGGCAGATACACAAATCACTTTAAATAGAAGAAGTCGGGTAGGCGGATTGGTCCGAGTGAAGAAAAAAGCAGAAAAAATCAAACTGATAATCTTTTCTGGAGATATCCATTTTCCTGGAAAGACAAATAAGGCATTCCGATTGATACCACCAGGAGGGGGAAAACCAAATTCCAAAGAATACAAAAAATTGAAAAATTGGCTTTATATCCAACGAATGAAACTTTCCAGGTATGAAAAAAAGTATTTTGTTTTGGTTCAACCTGTAGTCCCATATAAAAAAACGGATGGTATAAATTTAGGAAGACTTTTCCCGCCGGATCTCTTGCAGGAAAGTGATAATCTACAACTTCGAGTTGTCAATTATATCCTTTATTACGACCCAATTCTTGAAATTTGGGACACAAGTATTCAATTAGTTCGGACTTCTTTAGTGTTGAATTGGGACCAAGACAAAAAGATCGAAAAGGCCTGTGCTTCCTTTGTTGAAATAAGGACAAATGGTTTGCTTAGATATTTTCTAAGAATCGACTTAGCGAAGTCACCTATTTCTTATACCGGAAAAAGGAACGATCTGTCGGGTTCAGGATTGATCTCTGAGAAGGGATCAGATCGCGCTAATGTCAATCCGTTTTCTTCCATTTATTCCTATTCCGAGGCAAGGATTCAAGAATCCCTTAATCCAAATCAAGGAACTATCCATACGTTGTTGAATCGAAATAAGGAATCTCAATCTTTGATAATTTTGTCATCATCCAATTGTTTTCGAATAGGCCCATTCAACGATGTAAAATCTCCCAATGTGATAAAGGAATCAATCAAAAAGAACCCCCTAATTCCAATTAGTAATTCCTTGGGCCCGTTAGGAACAGGCTTTCCAATTTATAATTTTTATTTATTTTCCCATTTAATAACCCATAATCAGATCTTGGTAACTAACTATTTGCAACTTGACAATTTAAAACAGATTTTTCAAATACTTAAATATTATTTACTGGATGAAAATGGTCAAATTTATAATCCCTATTCATGCAGTAACATCATTTTGAATCCATTCCATTTGAATTGGTATTTTCTCCATTACAATTATTGTGAAGAGACATCTACAATCGTTAGTCTTGGGCAGTTTCTTTGTGAAAATGTATGTATAGCCAAAAAAGGACCGCATTTAAAATCGGGTCAAGTTCTAATTGTTCAAGTTGACTCTGTGGTAATACGATCAGCTAAGCCTTATTTGGCTACTCCAGGAGCAACTGTTCATGGACATTATGGGGAAATCCTTTACGAAGGAGATACATTAGTTACATTTATATATGAAAAATCAAGATCTGGTGATATAACGCAAGGTCTTCCAAAAGTGGAACAGG